TGGAAAGAAATCAAATTCGAATTCGAACCAGTAGATAAGATAGATAAACAGTAGATAAGGTAGATAAACCGAACGTATAAGAACTTAGCGCGCATAATTCAGTAATTTCTGTTTGTTCTCCTAATTGATTGCAATTAAACTCGGCGCAATCCTTTTCCTAAAAAAAAAAAGGATTGCGCCGAATAAAGAATGAATATCCTATACTATGTGCATAGATCTTTCATATGTAAAGATTTATATATACAAGATCTAAATACAATAAAAAATCGAAGACTAAACAACTTAATACTTTTGTTGTTTATTGTTGGATCCATAGGATTAATTATGGATCCTTGGGATTGGTGGATCGTTTTCTATCCCGCAGTTTCAGACCATAGATCAAGCCAAAGGAGGGGCCCTATACTATATTGTCTTTTTCGTTTCATATTGCAGTAAAAACTTATTATTTGATTATATGATACGAGATTATACGAGAATGAATTCTGCATTTCTAGTATAGGAAGAAACAATTATTTATCTTATCTTTTCGATGAGAATTTTTTTTTTGTACATGACACGAGAGAAACTTGTCTTTATATTTCTAATTGAGAAAAAGAAGAAAAAGATTCTATCATAAAATATATATAGATATTAAACCCCAGACCCCCCCCAAAAAGAGAATTTTTTCTTTCAATACTCACTCGTTATTAGTTAACAATTCCAATGATCGGATCATATGCTTAATTCTGCTGATAGGAAATACAATAGTAAAATGATTATTCATCGAATGACTATTCATCTATAATTTTTCATCAAATAGGGAGAGAGGAAGACTCTATGAAAAAATGGTGGTTCAATTCGATGTTGTCTAAGGATAAGGAAAAGTTAGAACATAAATGTGGGCTAAGTAAATCAATGGATAGTCTTAATGCTGTTGGACATACTGGTGGAAGTAAGGAGCCTCCTCTAAATGATATGGAGAAAAACGTTCCTAGTTGGAGTGATAATAGTAGTTATAGTTTCAGTAATGTTGATGATTTATTTTATATCAAGGATATTTTGTCCGATAACACTTTTTTAGTTAGGGATGGTAATGGTGACAGTTATTCTGTATATTTTGATATTGAAAATCAGATTTTTGAGATTGACAATAATAGTTTTTTTCTGAGTGAACTAGAAAGTTTTTTTTACAGTTATTTGAATAGTAGATCTAAGAGTAACAATCACTACTATTATCATTACATGTATGATGCTCAATCTAGTTGGAATAATCATATTAATAGTAGCATTGATAGTTATCTTCGTTTTGAAGTCAGTTATCATAGTTACATTTTTGGCGGTACCGACAGTTGTGGTACCGACAATTATAGTGACAGTTACATTTCTAGTTTCATTTGTATTGAAGGCGTAAGCGGAAGTGAAAGTGGGAATTCTAGTATAAAAACTGGTGGTAACAGCCGTGATTTCAATATAAGAGGAGGATCAAATGATATTGATATATCAAATGATATTGATATATCAAATGATTTTGATATTGATATATCAAATGATTTTGATATTGATATATCAAATGATATTGATATATCAAATGATTTTGATATTGATATATCAAATGATATTGATATATCAAATGATATTGATATTGATATATCAAATGATTTTGATATTGATATATCAAATGATATTGATATTGATATATCAAATGATATTGATATTGATATATCAAATGATATTGATATTGATATATCAAATGATTTTGATATTGATATATCAAATGATATTGATATTGATATATCAAATGATATTGATATTGATATATCAAATGATATTGATATATCAAATGATATTGATATATCAGATGATATTGATATATCATCTGATATATCAAATGATTTTCATATAAATAAAAAATACAGAAATTTATGGGTTCAATGCGAAAATTGTTATGGATTAAATTATAAAAAATTTTTTAGGTCAAAAATGAATATTTGTGAACAGTGTGGATATCATTTGAAAATGAGTAGTTCAGATAGAATCGAACTTTTAATTGATCCGGGCACTTGGGATCCTATGGATGAAGATATGGTCTCCATGGACCCCATTGAGTTTCATTCCGAGGAGGAACCTTATAAAGATCGTATCGATTCTTATCAAAAAAGGACAGGTTTAACTGAAGCTGTTCAAACAGGCATAGGTCAACTAAATGGTATTCCCATAGCAATTGGGGTTATGGATTTTCAGTTCATGGGAGGTAGTATGGGATCTGTAGTAGGCGAGAAAATCACCCGTTTGATCGAGTATGCTACTAACCGATCTCTACCTGTCATTATTGTGTGTGCTTCTGGGGGAGCACGCATGCAAGAAGGAAGTTTGAGCTTGATGCAAATGGCTAAAATATCTTCTGCTTCATATAATTATCAATCAAATAAAAAGTTATTCTATGTATCAATTCTTACGTCCCCTACAACCGGTGGAGTAACTGCCAGTTTTGGTATGTTGGGAGATGTTATTATTGCTGAACCCAATGCCTACATTGCTTTTGCGGGTAAAAGAGTAATTGAACAAACATTGAATAAAACAGTACCTGACGGTTCACAAGAGGCTGAGTATTCATTCGATAAGGGCTTATTCGATCCAATCGTACCGCGTAATCTTTTAAAAGGTGTTCTGAGTGAGTTATTTCAGCTCCATGGTTTCTTCCCTTTGAATAAAAATTAAAAAAAAAAAAAAAAAATATCGAAATAAAATGAAAATAAATATAGAATAGAAGCAGTTTCTATGTCTACCAAGAACTCCCATTATTTACTAGGAATCGTTTTTTGTTGGATTGAATTAGTTTAGTTAGAGTCACGAATATAATAAACTCTTTAATAAAAAACTTTTCATTTTATTAGAAAGATGAATAGGTACACTTCATTTAGTTCTCATTCCTTGCACTTATTAACTTCTTAATATTTATAATATATTATTTATAATAGATATACTTATCATAACATATCTTTATAATTTATAATAGGTACAAATATTAAATCGAGGTACCCATTCTATGACAGATCTTAACTTACCCTCTATTTTTGTCCCTTTAGTGGGTCTAGTATTTCCGGCGATTGCAATGGCTTCTTTATTTCTTCATGTCCAAAAAAATAAGATTGTCTAGATCTGATGGTACCAAATTTCATCAATTTATTTCAACGCTGAATCATAATACAGATATTTATTTGGTACCGAAATTAGTTTAGTGTAATATGGTACGATATGTTACTTTTTCCGAACACAAATGAAGGAACTCTTATGTATGTGAATGCATGATATCTGCATAAGTGCAGTTATATGCGGGCATATCTGGTTAAGGCATATCTGATTAAAAAGGCTCGGCGAATATTTTTATCATAGAAAGTCAATGTATCTAACCAATTACTCCTAATGATTCATATCAGAATAGTGCTAGTTGATGAAAGTTACTTCGGCATTAAGAAGAAAAGTAAAGTCAAATTTTTTTCTCAATTTCAATCGAATGCAACGGGATCTAGTATAGTATGAATTGGCGATCAGAACATATATGGATAGAACTTATAACAGGGTCTCGAAAAGCAAGTAATTTTTGCTGGGCCTGTATTCTTTTTTTAGGTTCATTAGGATTCTTAGTAGTTGGAACTTCCAGTTATCTTGGTAGGAATCTGATACCCGGATTTCCATCTCAGCAAATCATTTTTTTTCCACAAGGGATCGTGATGTCTTTCTATGGGATCGCGGGTCTATTCATTAGTTTCTATTTGTGGTGCACAATTTCATGGAATGTCGGTAGTGGTTATGACCGATTTGATAGAAAAGAAGGAGTAATGTGTATTTTTCGTTGGGGATTCCCCGGAATAAATCGTCGCATCTTCCTTCGCTTCTTTATGAAAGATATCCAATCAATCAGAATGGAGGTTAAAAAGGGTCTTTTTCCTCGTCGTATTCTTTATATGGAAATCAGAGGCCAAGGAACCATTCCCTTGACTCGTACTGATGAGAATTTGACTCCACGAGAAATTGAGCAAAAAGCGGCGGAATTGGCCTATTTCTTGCGCGTACCAATTGAAGTATTTTGAAATGAACCGAGCGAAGAATGAATGTTTTCTCCGCATAATGGAAGGAGCTTGCTAATTTCCTTTTTAATACAATTGAAGTTTTCTCAGAATGCTCATTCGAGCAAAACATATTAGATTCCGTTTCCTCGTTTCGTTGGTACAACAACTCCTTAGAATAAAACAAAAGTAGGAGAACGTATATGGAACAACTATAATAAATATAATAAATAAATAATAAGAAGAAATTTTTTTCTATACCAAAACCGTTTTGTATGCGTATAGGGCCCAACTCAATTCTTTTATACTAGTAATAAATAAGTCTAATCTAAGTATAAATTCATCAAATATTCGAATATGTATTTCGTAATACAGAATTCATCTTTTATATATATACTTACATATATATATATTATTTTATTCCATTTCCGATTTTATTCCATTTCCATAAATTGGATTTTTTCATCCGAAAAGGGACCTTTATTCTATTTCTATATTCCATTCCTTCCAGACCTAAGGACTAAATTATTATATAAAAATAGGAATAGAATAGATCCATAGGTTCGATACCTTGTTATACAACTCGTGCTTTAGAGAAATATCAGATCAGATAAAGTTGACAAATAAAGCAGTTCATTACCAATTCACAGATAAAAAAATGAAAAAAAAAAAAGAAAGCATTGACTTCCCTCCCATATCTTGCATCTATAGTATTTTTGCCTTGGTGGGTCTCTCTCTCATTTCAAAAAAGTCTGGAACCTTGGATTATTAATTGGTGGAATACTAGACAATCCGAAACTTTTTTGAATGATATTCAAGAGAAAAATTTTCTAGAAAAATTCCTAGAATTAGAAGAACTCTTCTTGTTGGACGAAATGATAAAAGAATACCCGGAGACACATATACAAAAGTTTCATATAGGAATACACAAGGAAACGATACAATTGGTCAAAACACACAATGAATATCATCTCCATATTATTTTGCATTTTTCGACAAATATAATCTCTTTCGCTATTCTAAGTGGTTATTTTATTTTGGGTAATGAAAAGCTTGTCATTCTTAATTCTTGGGTTCAGGAATTCTTCTATAACTTAAGTGACACAATAAAAGCTTTTTCGATTCTTTTAGTTACTGATTTATGGATCGGATTTCACTCGACCCACGGTTGGGAACTTATGATTGGTTCGATCTACAATGATTTTGGATTGGCTCATAACGATCAAATTATATCTGGTCTTGTTTCCACTTTTCCAGTTATTCTAGATACAATTGTGAAATATTGGATCTTCCGTTTTTTAAATCGCGTATCTCCTTCGCTCGTAGTCATTTATCATTCAATGAATGAATGAATAACTTTTTTGATCTCCTGATATCAATCAAAATTTTTCTTCGCGTATAAAGAAAGCATTTTACTTATTTTCTTTATACTTCTACCTCTTTAAGGTATTCGTCTTATTTTAGTAGAATTATTTCGGTACAATGGCAAACTCGCAGATAGGGAACTATACTAGCCACCTATCTAATTTATTGTAGAAATTCCAGGATCAATGATTGGATCATGCAAAATAGAAATACTTTTTCTTGGGTAAAGGAACAGATGACTCGATCTATTTCTGTATCGATCATGATATATGTAATAACTCGAGCATCTATTTCAAATGCGTATCCCATTTTTGCGCAGCAAGGTTATGAAAATCCACGAGAAGCAACAGGGCGAATTGTATGCGCCAATTGCCATTTAGCTAATAAGCCTGTGGATATTGAAGTTCCGCAAGCTGTACTTCCTGATACTGTATTTGAAGCAGTTGTTCGAATTCCTTATGATAAGCAACTGAAACAAGTTCTTGGTAATGGTAAAAAAGGGGCTTTGAATGTAGGGGCTGTTCTTATTTTACCCGAGGGATTCGAATTAGCCCCTCCCGATCGGATTTCTCCCGAGGTGAAAGAAAAGATAGGAAATCTGTCTTTTCAGAGTTATCGTCCCAATAAAAGAAATATTCTTGTGATAGGCCCTGTTCCAGGTCAGAAATATAGTGAAATCGTCTTTCCCATTCTTTCCCCCGACCCTGCTACGAAAAAAGACGTTAACTTCTTAAAATATCCCATATATGTAGGAGGGAACCGGGGAAGGGGTCAGATTTATCCTGATGGTAGCAAGAGTAACAATACGGTCTATAATGCTACATCCGCAGGTATAGTAAGCAGAATAGTACGTAAAGAAAAAGGAGGATATGAAATAACCATAGTTGATGCATCGGATGGACACCAAGTGGTTGATATTATACCTCCAGGACCAGAACTTCTTGTTTCAGAGGGTGAATCCATCAAGCTTGATCAACCATTAACAAGCAATCCTAATGTAGGGGGGTTTGGTCAGGGAGATGCAGAAATAGTGCTTCAAGATCCATTACGCGTCCAAGGCCTTTTGTTCTTCTTCGCATCTGTTATTTTGGCACAAATTTTTTTGGTTCTTAAAAAGAAACAGTTTGAAAAGGTGCAATTATACGAAATGAATTTCTAGATCCGGAGATTCCTTACCATCAAGTTGGTAAAAAGTGTGGAATTCTTGTAAATCAATACTATTAAATATATATGATCAAAAAATTCTGAAAATCCCTCCGCTTGCTTTGTTTATACTGCTTTTTCGGGATGTATGGAATTCATTACTTCTATCCCATTCCTGACACTAGACAATAAGCATATAAAAACAAAGAAAGAGAATACAAGACAAGGGTGGGATAAATGAAAGGAACAGATACTTCTAGGAGGGATTATAAGTCTTCCTAATCTTCTATTCGACACAAGAAAAAGGACTTTATACCCTTTCTTGTGTCGTTTTGTATCGAAATAATAATGATTTTTATCTTGTTCGTTAAAGATTACTATTTCTTCTTTTCCGGGTCTATCGAAATTCCTTGGTTTAGATTCATAAGAAGTAGTAGACAAAAAAAAGGGTTAGGGGGATAATTCATTGAGCAAATGAAACTTCTTCTATTATTTATATTTAATTAATTTCAACTTAATAACTATAACTTATTTATTTTATAATAAAGGAAAAATTCTTCAAACAAAAAAATTGTGACTTTGTCTCTTTTGGTTGAGATTAAATTCGATTTTTACGCATACCAAAATTCTTATTTTTTTTTTTTTCATCACAATAATCAAAATATTCCATTCGTAGAAATGAAAAAAGGACCCTTTCTCTAATTTTGCAAACCACTCTATTCCTTCTTTTGATGTTTTTGAACAATGGAATCGAATCCATTTCTATTGATTTATAGGCTCTGTCGTTCCTCCATAATATTAACTTTACGAAGCAACAAGAAAGAAGGAATTAATCGATTTTCTGGAGAATCCAATATTATATGGAATAGATCAAAGCCTCGCCTTGCTCTAAGAAAAAGAGAGTAAGAACTCAGCGGTATCTTACCGCTGAGTTCTTACTTTTTCA